GAAACTTATTAATAGACGAGATTTTACAAAAAAATGTTTTTTTCCTATTTTTAGGAGAAAAGAAATATTACTTTTCTCGATGCGAATTTGACACAACATGACAAATTCCTTTTCTATTTATATTAAGACTTATTCTAATTGAAAAAGAATTGAAAACGGGATTCCATCATAACCATATCATATATAGTGAAGCGATATTCCGGGTTCTTACAAAAAAAAGCAAAAGAGAATCATTTTTTTTAATACCCACTCCTTATTCTTATTAGTTAATAATCCTAGAGATTGGATTTATATACTTCTTCTGAGAGGAAATGAAATATTTAAATGCTTTTTCATCGAATGACTATTCATCTATTTATTTTAATGTAAATAGCAGCAAGAAAGTTCTATGGAAAAATGGCGGTTCAATTCGATCTTATCCAATGTGGAATTAGGATACAGGTGTAGGCTAAGTAAATCAATGGATAGTTTCAGTTCTCTTGAAAATACCAGTATAAGTGAAGACCCAATTCTAAATGATACAGATAAAAACACCTATAGTTGGAGTAATAGTGACAGCTCTAGTTACAGTAATGTTGATCATTTAGTCGGTGTCAGGGACATTCAGAATTTCAGCGCCGATGAAACTTTTTTAGTTAGGGATAGTAATAGGGACAGTTATTCCATATATTTTGATATTGAAAATAAAGTTTTTGAGATTGACAATGATCATTCTTTTCTGAGTGAACTAAAAAGTTCTTTTTATAGTTATTGGAATTCTAGTTATCTGAATAATGGGTTTAGGAGTGGCGACTCCCACTATGATCATTATATGTATGATACTAAATATAGTTGGAATAATTACATCAATAGTTGCATTGACAGTTATCTTCGCTCTCAAATCTGTATTGATAGTTATATTTTAAGTGGTAGTAACAATTACAGCGAAAGTTACATTTATAGTTACATTTGTGGTGAAAGTGGAAATAGTAGTGAAAGCGATAGTTCCAGTCTAAGAACTAGCACGAGTGGTAGCGATTTAATTATAAGAGAAAATTCTAATGATCTCGATATAACTCAAAAATACAAGCATTTGTGGGTTCAATGCGAAAATTGTTATGGATTAAATTATAAGAAATTTTTTAAGTCAAGAATGAATATTTGTGAACAATGTGGATATCATTTGAAAATGAGTAGTTCAGATAGAATTGAACTTTTGATTGACCTAGGCACTTGGGATCCTATGGATGAAGACATGGTATCTCTGGATCCCATTGAATTTCATTCAGAAGAGGAACCTTATAAAGATCGTATTGATTCTTATCAAAGAAAGACAGGATTAACTGAGGCTGTTCAAACAGGCACAGGTCAACTAAACGGCATTCCCGTAGCAATTGGGGTTATGGATTTTCAGTTTATGGGGGGTAGTATGGGATCCGTAGTAGGTGAGAAAATCACTCGTTTGATCGAGTATGCTACCAATAAATTTTTACCTCTTATTTTAGTGTGTGCTTCCGGAGGAGCACGCATGCAAGAAGGAAGTTTGAGCTTGATGCAAATGGCTAAAATATCTTCTGCATTATATGATTATCAATCAAATAAAAAGTTATTTTATGTATCAATCCTTACATCTCCTACGACTGGTGGGGTGACAGCTAGTTTTGGTATGTTGGGGGATATCATTATTGCTGAACCTAATGCCTATATTGCGTTTGCAGGTAAAAGAGTAATTGAACAAACATTGAATAAGACAGTACCTGAAGGTTCGCAATCGGCCGAATTTTTATTCCATAAGGGCTTATTTGATCTAATCGTACCGCGTAATCTTTTAAAAGGCGTTCTGAATGAGTTACTTCAGCTCCACGATTTCTTTCCTTTGAATCATAAATCAAGTAGAAACCTTAAGTTAAAAAGTTAAAAGTTAAACTTAATTAAATTAGTTAATTAAATTTAAATTAATTTAATTCTTTTTTTTATGGCGAGCAGGTCTTTTTTTTTATCGGAATCAAAGGAAAAATCTGAAGAATGGATTTTTTTCTGACATAAGAGTAAATTGTAGAACGAATCATGTAGGTAACTTTTTTTTTTTTACCGATATTCTTGATTACTAATTAAGAAACTTCTATCAACAAGAAAAAAGAGTGAATTTTTTTTTCACGGAAAAAAAATTGGCAAGGTAAATAAAACGAATTTCATGTTCTTTTCTTACCTATGCATAGAAAATATAGAGTCTTGCATATTTATATATATATATCCCGGGAATTTCCTTTTTTACTAAAAATTCCTATTGACGGATCGGATTATAAATTATAACGAATTTTGGAGGAATTTTTAAGCGGAAAAACTCTTTATTTTTATTTTATTAATGTAAAATAAGAAAATAAAAGTTATAAGACAAGAAAAAAAGATAATAAAAGAAGAATAACAAATAAGTGGATTATCATATATATTTCATGTAGAAATATGAATAAGTTATTTAGTTAGTTCTACACTCGTTGCACTTTATTTTATTATATATACTCACTTAGATATACTTAGTATAATTATATAGGAATTATAATGATTATAAGATACCTTTCTAATAATATTTTAGAAATATAAGTATAATAAGAAAATAATAAAAAACAGGTACAAATATTAAATCGAGGTACTCATTCTATGACAATTCTCAACAACTCCCCCTCCATTCTTGTGCCTTTAGTGGGCTTAGTATTTCCGGCAATTGCAATGGCTTCTTTATTTCTTTATATTCAAAAAAACAAGATTTTTTAGATCCAATTAGGTCCGATGGGGGTAGATTTCATTTTTTTTTTTTTTTTTCAAGACTTAGACTTGGATCATAATACAGATATCTATTTAGTATAATATGATATAACATACAGGCTGCTCCCTTCAAACATAAACGAAAATGAAAGGGTTCTTATGCAGGCGTAAATATTATATATGAGTAAGTGAACTATTTGAAAAAAAAAAAAAAAAAAAAATTGAGACTGCGGCGGATGCCTGAAATAAATGCAAAGCCAATGTTTTTATATATTTTTTATATATGCGTAGATAGAGGATCATATGAGGGAGCTCCCCTTTATTTTAAATCTAAGGAATTCGATGAATTCCTCCTAAAGATTCACATCAGAATAGTGCGAGTTGAGGAAAGTTACTTCGGAAAAAAAAAGAAAGTCAAATTCATTTGGGCTAGTCTCCCACTTCAAATAAAAAGCAACCGGATCTAGTATGAGTTGGCGATCAGAACGTATATGGATAGAACTTATAGCGGGGTCTCGAAAAACAAGTAATTTCTGCTGGGCCTTTATACTTTTTTTAGGTTCATTGGGATTTTTATTGGTTGGAATTTCCAGCTATCTTGGCAGAAATTTGATATCTTTATTTCCGTCTCAGCAAATAATTTTTTTCCCACAAGGGATCGTGATGTCTTTCTATGGGATCGCCGGTCTATTTATTAGTTCTTATTTGTGGTGCACAATTTTGTGGAATGTAGGTAGTGGTTATGATCGATTCGATAGAAAAGAAGGAATAGTGTGTATTTTTCGCTGGGGATTTCCGGGAAAAAATCGTCGCATCTTACTACGATTCCTTATGAAAGATATTCAGTCTATTAGAATAGAAGTTAAAGAGGGTATTTATGCTCGGCGTGTCCTTTATATGGAAATCAGAGGCCGGGGGGCTATTCCTTTGACTCGTACTGATGAGAATTTGACTCCACGAGAAATTGAGCAAAAAGTAGCGGAATTGGCCTATTTTTTGCGTGTACCAATTGAAGTATTTTGAAATGAGCTGAAGAATGAACATTTTCTTAGCAGGAGCGAAAAAATCCAAAAGTCCTCTTTTTTTTCTATAGCATAATTTAACTGAAATTTCTTTACAATATTGATGAACCAAAGAAGGCGTATATTATACATATATGGAACAATTAGAAAATAAAACTTTTTTATCTGCAAAATTTTTTATGCATATGTAAATTCACTAAATTCAGTAACAAAACAAGTAAGAAATCGAAAAAATAGACCCATCTCATAGAGCAAAACAAAGCGTTTTGGAATTTCGGAATAAAATAAAATATAGAATAAAGAAATTCTCTTTTTATTTTCAATATTTGAAATTGATGCGTTAGATTTAGATATGGATAGATCATATCTTGTAAATTATCTCTCCTTTCTTTTGTCAATCGACGTTTCTTTTTATCTTTTTTTTGTCCTCCTTAATGAAAATGAACAAAGGGCTGGACCACTTAGAATGATAACTTTTCTGTCTTATTTTGCTTTTGCCACTCATTTTTGATTATCACATCACAATATTCTTCCGAAACCTTTCTCAATTATTCCTGTGGAATATGGGCAAGTTGGCCATTTTTTTTTTCGAAATATTTGTTTTGTTGATAGAACGGAATTCTTTCATCTTGAAATCCGAATTTGAGGCGGCTCTTTAGGACATTCATCGAAAAGAGGGAATTGCTTCGAATTTGATGAGATATCTAGAAACAATATTTTTTTTCTTCATTTGTGTACTCTTTTTAGGCTATATTTTTTTTGTATTCTTTCAAAATTCAAGGACTAAACACTGACTCACAAATAAAAAACAGGGAATAGATTCATAAGTTCGAAGCCTTGTAATAGAACTTATGCTTGATAGAAATATTAGATCATATAGAATCAATAAATGAGGTGAGTTCCTTAAAAATTCACAGACGAAAAAATGGAAAAAAAAACATTTATTCCCCTTCTATATCTTACATCTATAGTTTTTTTGCCCTGGTGGATCTCTTTTTTATTTAATAAAAGTTTTGAATCTTGGGTTATTAATTGGTGTAATATTAGTAAATCCGAAACTTTTTTAAATGATATCCAAGAAAAAAGTATTCTAGAAAAATTCATAGAATTAGAGGAACTCGTTCGCTTAGACGAAATGATAAAGGAATACCCGGAAACACATCTACAAAAGTTTCGTATCGGAATCCACAAAGAAACGATCCAATTGATCAAGATGCACAATGAGGATCGTATCCATACGATTTTTCACTTCTCGACAAATATAATCTCTTTCGTTATTCTAAGGGGTTATTCTATTCTAAGTAATGAAAAACTTATTATTCTTAATTCTTGGGTTCAAGAATTCCTATATAATTTAAGCGACACAATAAAAGCTTTTTCCATTCTTTTATTAACCGATTTATGTATAGGATTCCATTCACCTCACGGTTGGGAACTAATGATCGGCTCCGTCTACAAAGATTTTGGATTTGCTCATAACGATCAAATTATATCTGGCCTTGTTTCCACTTTTCCAGTCATTCTCGATACCATTTTTAAATATTGGATTTTCCGTTATTTAAATCGTGTATCTCCGTCACTTGTAGTGATTTATCATTCAATGAATGACTGAAAAATGATCCATGAATCCAATTAGAATCTTTGTTATTTTGTACATAAGTAAAACATTCAAAATCTTTCTTTATATATACATATTTCTTTTTTCTATACATCCAAGGGATTCTCTTCCTATATTTTCTATTTTAGTAAAAATATTTCAGTAAATAGCAGTATCGTGGATAGGGAACTATACTAGCGACCTACCTAATTTTATTGTAGAAATTTTCAGGATCAATGATTGGACCATGCAAACCAGAAAGACCTTTTCTTGGATAAAGGAAGAGATTACTCGTTCCATTTCCGTATCGCTCATGATATATATAATAACTTGGGCATCCATTTCAAATGCATATCCCATTTTTGCACAGCAGGGTTATGAAAATCCACGGGAAGCAACTGGTCGTATTGTATGTGCCAATTGTCATTTAGCTAATAAACCCGTGGATATTGAGGTTCCACAAGCGGTACTTCCAGATACTGTATTTGAAGCAGTTGTTCGAATTCCTTATAATATGCAACTGAAACAAGTTCTTGCTAATGGTAAAAAGGGGGCTTTGAATGTGGGGGCTGTTCTTATTTTACCTGAGGGGTTTGAATTAGCCCCTCCCGATCGTATTTCGCCAGAGATGAAAGAAAAGATGGGAAATCTGTCTTTTCAGAGTTATCGCCCCACTAAAAAAAATATTCTTGTGATAGGTCCTGTTCCTGGTCAGAAATATAGTGAAATTACCTTTCCTATTCTTTCTCCGGACCCCGCCGCTAAGAAAGATGTTCACTTTTTAAAATATCCCATATATGTAGGCGGAAACAGGGGAAGGGGTCAGATTTATCCCGACGGGAGCAAGAGCAACAATACGGTTTATAATGCTATAGCAGCAGGTATAGTAAGCAAAATCATACGAAAAGAAAAAGGGGGGTACGAAATAACCATAACGAATGCGTCAGAGGGACGTCAAGTGATTGATATTATACCTCCAGGACCAGAACTTCTTGTTTCAGAAGGCGAATCCATCAAACTTGATCAACCATTAACGAGTAATCCTAATGTGGGTGGATTTGGTCAGGGGGATGCAGAAATAGTACTTCAAGACCCATTACGTGTCCAAGGCCTTTTGTTCTTCTTGGCATCCGTTATTTTGGCACAAATCTTTTTGGTTCTTAAAAAGAAACAGTTTGAGAAGGTTCAATTGTCCGAAATGAATTTCTAGATCTGTAAATTCATCAACATGAAGTTCTTAAAAAGAACAAAAATTTTGTTGGTAATTATGTATGATCAAAAAAAATTGTGAAAAGCTCTTTGCTTTTTTTTATATTTTTTTTATACCAGATTTTGAGAATTACTTGTACCGCATTTCTAGTTATAATCTGTATATTGGTAAGAAGACTATTTGATTTTATCCTCTCTTTTCTTTTGTGTTTTTTTTTAATCTAAAAAAATGGGAGCGGTGTGATTTTTTTACTATTGTCAGATTTAACTGTCATAGAGTGGATCAATAGCTTTTCTATTCTAATAGAATCCAATTTGACTAGATACTAAGCATAAAATAAGTAAGCGGAAAAGCAAAGGCTAAATTAAAGGGGAACAAAGGATTCTAGGAGGTATTATTTTATTCGTCTTCCTAGTCTTCGACACAAGAAAAGGAATTTTCCACATCCCTTTCTTGTGTCAAAATAAAAATAAAATAATAATGATTCTTGATCCCATTCCTCAATACTATTCTTAGTTTATATTTTTTTTTTCTAGGTTTATCATAACTTCCTTTTCAATTTTATACGTATAAATTCGATTTATTACGTATAAAAAAAATTTTTAGTAGTGGACAAACAAAAAAAAAAAGAAAAGGAAATTTTTTGAGCAAATAGAACTTCTTCGATGAACTTCTAAAAAAATTTCAACTTTGATGAGATACTAAAATAAATAGAGTAAGGTTCTATTAGTATAGAAAAATGGATATGATATGGGATCGACAGAAATATATATAATATATATTATGCCATCTAGGAAAAAGAAATCGAGTAATTCCTCTTATAACTTTGATTTGAAAGTATCGATAGATACTGTCGAGGAACAAATGTTCTAAATCAATTAATGGAGTTACTTTTTCAAAAATACCATCCGAAAAAAGTGTAATAGAAT